TTTTATTTATTCCAGAAGAAGCGGTAGCCATGTGCATTGATTATCGGGCGCTCAACAAGGTAACCTAACCATCAAGAACAAGTATCCACTTTGATTGCAGACTTCTTCGCCCTAATCAATAAGCGCGAGATACTTCTCGAAGTTGGATCTGCGGTTGGGCTACTACCAAATGCGTATCGCGGAAGGAGACGAGCCAAAGACGACCTGTGTGACAAGCAAGCAACCTTACTAATAAAGGGGCGTTTTATTTGGTTATGCCTTTTGGACTCACCAATGCCCCTGCCACGCTCTGCACCCTCCACAATGAGCTATTCCACCCGTACTTAGACGACTGGTAGTATACTTTGATCGTGGGCTATAGCTATCCGTTAAACTACCACGTTAGCCACCTCCGGACCGTTTTTAAGGTATTAAGGAAGAATCACCTCTATGTAAAGAAAGAGAAATGCTCCTTTGGACAGACGGAGATCCTATTCCTAGGGCATTGGATGGGCATCAGAGCCATCGAGGAGTGGCAAGCACCTACCAAGGTGAGTGAGCTAAGATCTTTTTTAGGGCTCGTGAACTATTACCGAAGATTCATCGTAAGTTACTCGAATAGGGCTGCTCAACTAAAAAATATCCTAAAGAAGGACGTACGGACCGATCATGGCACTGCACTGATCGGAAGAGTGTCAAAGAGCTTTTGAGGACCTAAAGCAGGCATTGATTGATGACCCCGTATTGCAGTTGCCAGATCACACTAAGCCATTTGAAGTACACACCGATGCGTCAGACTATGCCATAGGCGGTGTGCTAGTATAATAAGGTAACCCAGTAGCATATGAGAGCCGAAAGCTCAATGAGACCGAAAGGCGTGGTCCAAGAGAAGGCAATAGTGCACTACTTGAGAACGCGGAGGCGGGTCACGATTTGTGGTCAAGACGGATAATGTGGCGACGAGTGACTTCCTGGCCCAGAAAAAACTCGCGCCAAAACAGGGACGATGGCAAGCAAGACAAACTTGCCAAGTTTGATTGATATGGTGCTAGAGTATAAGCTTGGACGGACCAACCAGGTCGCGGATGCCTTAAGTAGGAAGACAGAGCTGGCGGCATTTAAGAGTGAGGCAGTGGCAGCCACCAGCAGGGTCACGAGTACCCTACCGCATCGTATTCGAGATGGGCTAGGGACCCGCGAGAAGCCCTTTGCACCAAGCTAAGGAATGCAAAACTCGGCTTGGATCAAGGATGGGCTCTTGGTCACAAAAGGGAATCTACTCTTTTTTCTTCCAAAACCTTTCTTTTTTCGGTATGCCGCTCCGCGAGCAAGGAGTGCCGCGCACGAGCGGAGCGAAAACAAAGCAGGAGAAATCCTTTGATTGCGTATTGAATATAGATCCATGTCTTTCTTGTTCCACTAGCTAGGACCAAATTATCACATGTCCGTTTCGTTATTACAACCTTATTTTTTGATGTCAAAGACCAGAAGCTACGCGCAAATTATCATTGGATCTCGGGTGTTCTTAACAGCGATGGCTATTCATTTAAGTCTTCGGGTAGCACCACTAGATCTTCAACAAGGTGGAAATTCTCGTATTCCGTATGTACATGTTCCTGCGGCTCGGATGAGTATTCTTGTTTATATCGCTACGGCTATAAACACTTTCCTTTTCCTATTAACAAAACATCCCCTTTTTCTTCGCTCTTCCGGAACCGGTACAGAAATTGGTGCTTTTTTTACGTTGTTAACCTTAGTTACTGGGGGGTTTCGGGGAAGACCTATGTGGGGCACCTTTTGGGTGTGGGATGCTCGTTTAACCTCTGTATTCATCTCGTTCCTTATTTACCTGGGTGCACTGCGTTTTCAAAAGCTTCCTGTCGAACCGGCTTCTATTTCAATCCGTGCTGGACCGATCGATATACCAATAATCAAGTCTTCAGTCAATTGGTGGAATACATCGCATCAACCTGGGAGCATTAGCCGATCTGGTACATCAATACATGTTCCTATGCCCATTCCAATCTTGTCTAACTTTGCTAACTCCCCCTTCTCAACCCGTATCTTGTTTGTTCTGGAAACACGTCTTCCTATTCCATCTTTTCTCGAATCTCCTTTAACGGAAGAAATAGAAGCTCGAGAAGGAATACCAAAACCTAGTTCACTCGCCGAGTCTTTGTGCATCCATGGCTGAATGGTTAAAGCGCCCAGCCTAATAAAGGGGCGAAAATTCGTAGGTTCGATTCCTGCTGGATGCACTTGGAACGTTCAGTTCAATCGCTGCTCACGGAATTTAAACATATAGCTCACCCTTATAGCTTATGGGGCACTTCACTCGCTCAACACTCGTTCAAAACATCCACTCGTTCTTCAGGAAAGAAAAGGGATAGATGACTGAAAATCCCGCTTAGAGATCGCAACAATAGTCAGAGTAGGAGTTCCCATCCATCATTTCCCCCGTTTTACCTTCAAATTACGGTTGATCCGTCGGATTGAAACCTCCATTAGATTCGGCAACTAAGGACGAGATTACCATAGGCTTTTATGTCCCTAATGTTCTCCTTTAATAAGGTCGCCTTGACCGGGCTGGGCTCTTCACCGTATAACCTTTACCCGAAAAACTGGAGCACAGCTATACTTTCATCGCTTTCACTAGAACCAGAGTCATAGGGGCACTTTTTTGTTTTGCCTTCCTTAAGTCCAGGAGGAAGGACTCCCTATGTTTTTTCGTGGAGCGCAGAATTTGCCTTAATCGGCGAGAGTATATACAATCTATGTCACTGGCAAGAGCATGATTGAGGGCTTTATACTGTAGTCTGTAACTCTTCAATTGGTTATTGGCTCTACCCCTAGCCCCTTCATATTCCGCATCCTGCTGCTTCTTTGCTTGCTTTTCTCGATCAAGCATTCCTGTGCTTAGCAAAGAGGTAGTAGCATTTTTTTTGACAATAATGAAATTTTCCGGATAAGCCGGCACAGCTCTTGCTTGCTGTCTGTATGTGATAGGGTCTGGTCAACTGCCCGGCCACCTCTTTAGCTCATCTCTTGTCAACGCTAGCACTTTTTAATAAATGATGCCATTCCCGACTCGCGAAGTGAAGCTCAATTTCTATTCATTACTTCAGCGCTAAGATGTAGAACTGGATCGTATATGGGATCAAGAGATCTTCAATCTGGAATTCTCTTATATATATTATATTGTAACCCTTCTTAGTGAGAAATTATTCTACAGACTATGTAGGGGAATGCACGCACTATGGGGACTCCATAAAAGAAATTTTATTAGACTTAGGAAATGAAACTTCCATTCAACTATAGTCGAGAGGAAATAAGTCTCGGCGGGCACTAAAGGGGAAGCTTAGAGACGGAATTCAAATATAAGAATAGAGGAGTACGCGGGGGGTGAAGTAAAGATAACTCTAGCAATATAGACCGTTCCTTAGCACAAGCGCTAAGCGATAATAATACCTGCTTCCCATTCATTCTTTTATAAGGATGCTCTTCGGCTGGTCAATAGGGCGCGTCCCTTTCGCTTCTGTAATAGAGGCGCTGTAATGGGCGCGCTTGGCTAACGCATAAAAACCTTGGTCCGCTTTCATTGGTCTAGTCCGGTCATTGCTTATCTCTTTCTTCTCTATCGGGGAATTGGGGGAAAGAGTGCACCAATTAGGGGAGGTGAAAAGGCAAGAAATAGGGAAGTAGAGTAGTTGGCACACGCCGGTCAATCCAGTACGTACGTCGCTTTCGTTCTTTCCATTCAATATCCCATTACCGGTCGCATCTGTTCTATTCAGCCAAGCCAATCCCTTGCTGCTTGCTTCATCCCGCCCTGCCTGGTCATCGGTCGTACCCTATCTTGAATCTGGAATATTCTTTGTGTCGGCATCTGTCCCACTGGCTGTTGAAGGTGCTGGCTGATGAAAGACATCCCCAGAATGCCCCCCTCCGTGCCTATCTCACTTGTTTACAGCTCTTATTGGTCTTTTAGCGCTGCTTTCACATGATGCAATATCTAGGCCTCCTGGACCTGTTCTCTCGCCCAAGCCTCATAGCATTCATATTCCAAGCACTAAGTGTATTCCCTGCCTGCTCAGATGCGTCAATCCGCCTATACCCTTTTCCTCGCATAGAGAGCTGTAGGTAGGAGGGAAAAAATACTTTAGATAAGGTTCATTGCTATTTGCTCTCCCGCTACGCTAGCACTTAAGAGACTCTCTTAGCCCAGAGTGAGGGATCACAATAAGGAGTAACCAAAGTAGGCAGTACCGCGGTACCAGTCCACGACTACCATTTCTGTAACTTAACTTCCCTGCCCCCTGTCCACTCAGTCTTCTTTTCGGACCTCAAGAGCATTGAGTAAAGGGGGGCACGGGGGCGGGAAGATCTACTCATTCAAAGGCGCTATTTAGCCCTCTATTTATTCTCGCAAGAAGAAGAGCTAGTGAAATGGGCCCTTTCTTCATGCCAGCGGGGGAAAGAAAAGAGGCCCGCTTCGAGAGGAGAGAGTGATTCAGCTGCTAACAAGCGCAGGTTTTTCATTAAATGAATGGTTATTCGGGAAACGTCTGTTGATGAGAAGGTCATACATAGTTAAAAAAGGAAACCTGGGGGCGGATTCAACCCGGGCTCCGTTCGAAGAGACGAATAAAGGTCCTTCTCCCCCACATGCTCCTTCCCATGAGCAACTCGGTTGGCTTCGTGAACGAGAGCGCTGATCACCCTCACGCGGGAAGATGAACATTGAAAGGACTGAAAGGGTAGCGACGAAATGTAGATGTTGATTTTTGAGGTCGCGTACTTTAGTTATAATGCCTTCTACACGGTAGAAGCTTATACTTTTCTTTGGTCCCGGCCGACCAAGCGTAACGACCACAGAAGGTACGGCCGGAGAATTTTTCTCCAAGTCAACAGCATGTCGGGCAGGTCAAAGGTGATCCTCCAATCCGGGGAGAATCGAGAGGTCATGATAACAGTTGACGAGTGAGGCGAGGGGCTTATTCCTCTCAATCGACGAGGGCTTGAGTCCCCTACGGCCAGTACAATGCGCTAGTAGCATCTTCTATAACGCTGGCATCTTCTATAAAGAAAGCTGTCCTGGGGGACTCCGTCTCGTCTTTAGGGACTATATTCATCGTAATTAAGCAATCGTTTCTTGCGTTATCAGTTTTTTGCGTATAATAATTGCTGAACGTACGGCTTGCGGTACCGCTTATGGTACTGCTTGCGGTACGGACTGCTCTTCCTGCTGTTAACAGCGCTTTCCTTTTCTCTTTTGGGGGGGTTTCAGGCCTAGCTTGACGCGGCAGTAGGGACTGCTTTTCTTTCCGTTGCGGGCTGGGATTGCTGTCATGCTTTTAGCTGAGTGCTTTCCGACCGTTTTCTTCCCGAAGTCAGACTACTACCGAGCTCCGCACCAGGGCTCAAACCATGCCTCAAGGAAACAATAGCCCCCACAACCCAAAGGCTTTCCGAGAGATCCGAGAGACATGGTTCAACTAATGGTGCGCTATCCTTCTCCCAAACATTTCTCAGCGAAACCAATGAGTACAACTTTTTAAACGGAAACTACGAACAAGATCTTAGAGCTGTCTCAATCATCCACAGCTCCGGGATTAATGTGCTGTTTTTTATGCTGGAGTCATGAATCGCCTCTTTGCACTTTTTTTTTAACCTTTTTTTCCGTGTTCCTCTTTTTAGTAGAAAGCGAAATGAGAATAATGAGAATCGTAGTAGTAGTTCCACGCCCCCTCTCGCCCCTTAAACCAACCAAAAAGGAGAAGGCGCTTTCCGAAAACGATCAAGGCAGGGATTTCCGGTAGTCATCTATCGCGACAATGGATCAACCCGATTTCCAAGCTAGAAGAAATTAACAAAAATTCAAACTTGGAAAGACAGATCTCGCTAAAAAAAGTGGAACTCCAACCATTATCCTTATGGAAACCGCTTGCCACCGGGATCGGCCAGTTGCCCTTTCATTTTGCTTCGGCAATAGATCAAAATAGAGGCAACAAAGCCACCCCCTGGATCGCGTTATTGGATTACGCCGCAAGACAAAGTAGTCGTACAAGGACACTCGGCTTATCAGAGGCAATGGCCTTCGCCTACGTCAAAGACAGCCGATTCGCCCTACTAACATGTCTTCTGCTGGGATTGGGTGTCTGGTGGTACCTTCTGCCGGAGCCCCTATTGGTTTAACCAACGGCTTGCTGCTCACCTGAGTGCGCTAGTGCAATTAAGGTAGTTTACTTGCTCGACCATAGGGAGAGGTAGCTTGCTTACTTAGTGCTTGCACTAAGGAAGCCGCACAATGCCAAATGAGGTCTCTGGGCTTCCCGTGTATTCATCCAAATTAGATCCATGATAAAGTTATGGACACGTCCACAAAACCGAAAGTCTTTCGATCCCATCAATGCCAATGGGTGTGCTTAAGAGCTGGTGGCAACCGAATACCTTTCACACCTAACCCGGGCTTTTGCCAACAACCTTTCTTTCAAAATCCACTTGGTGAACCTATCCAAAGTCCAGGAACAGCTACAAAGGCTTCAAGAGACAGTGGCTCGAAGCATTAAGAGGAAATAGAAAGATTCGTATGAAGAGGTCCTCAACCCTTAGATTTGGAAGGAATGAGAGGGCCCACATCAAAGGGTAGCTGAACCTACATAGCGAAAAGGGGGATCCCCTTAGGGCAAGCACTAAGCAAGTAAACTACCTTATTCGCGAGAATTTCCTCCCTCCGGTGCTGTCTCCTCACTAAGCGCTCTTCTTGTCGTTTCAACCTTTCCTTCATATCTAATTTGGCCTGAAGTCTTTCTTTAGCTTGATCAGATAATGGTGCTCCACTTTTGGACATAGAGTTTGATATCACCCAATTCTTCGTTTACTAACGTAGAACTCATACTACGCCAGTAGGGGCTAATCAAAGTAAAGAGAGTCCAATCTCTGAAATAGAGCTTGGTCTCTCCATAGTAGTATAGTATACTAAGGCGTAGGTTATGACTTGATCCAATAGAGTCAGAACACCTTTATATCTAAAAGAAATGGTGCTCAATGAAACGATCCAGATTCCGCACTATGCTGTGGGTTGGGGAGAGAGCTGCTCTGCGAAGCTGGGCGTTCAGTGTTCTTATGGAGGAACCATACTAGAAAGAGAATAGAAAAGGCCTTCACTTCAAAAAAGAGCGGGGGAGTGATGGGCAACCTTAGTCTATATGTTGCTCGTGAGCCGCCAAGTACAAGTCTCGCAACAGTACTGGCGCAAAAGGATCGGTCCTTCACTTGCCGATCGTTCGCGAGTCGAACTCGCTCTCTTGCCACGCCTTTCACTCACTCGCTTGAGTCGGGCTCAATCACTCTTTTTGTTTGGAGGATCATTCGTTCTTCACTCTCTTTATATTACCCGCGGGGAGCGCAGCAACCAAGGTGCATATTATCATATAGAAACAAGCGAACCGTAGCGATTCGTACTACCGGAAAAGTTTCGCTAACCGGCAGGCAATAGAGTCCGCCGATATGCGCAAGCAAGCGTAGCGAATCACATAGATAAGCCCCTACCTGCCAGCGCGCGTATAGATAGGGCGAGCGAAGCGCGAAGAGGATGGATGTCTGAGCGGTTGAAAGAGTCGGTCTTGAAAACCGAAGTATTGATAGGAATACCGGGGGTTCGAATCCCTCTCCATCCGCGAAGTCATAAGTTATCTCTTGCGTTATCTATAGATAAGAACGAATCGGATCGACTCGACTGAATGGGTAGCTTGTGTTATGATATAGACGGAGGTTCTTGTGTTATGATTTAGTTAGGACTTTGTCTCCCTTTCGTTATCTTCCGCTCCCCTTGTATAGGTTGGGCAAGGGCCGGGTGGATTACCTTTGGGAGCTAAGCCGAAGATCTCGGTGGTCTTGTGAGTGGTTGATAAACTACGATTGCAGTTTTCTTTAGGAAGTCCCATAGCTGTGAGGCTTAACAGACAAAGAAAACGGTGGATACTTCCACTAGTTGGGTAGAAGGTGACGACCCTAATGAATCGACTATGAAGGTGGCTGTTAGCTACATCAGCGCTAAAATTCCTTCATCGTCCCTGGCTTCGATGATCAACCCCTGGCACATTTAGGTTTTGATCTTCGGCCATCCTGATCCTCAGGACCCAACACAATATTATTCATTCTTATATATTTCCTTTAAAAGATGCAAAAGGTGTTGATACGTCCTATCCACATAGAAAGCTTACCCTCTTCCACACATTATCGGTGGATGCTACAGCCGCTAACACTTTGGCTGCAGGAGGGGAATGGTTAAGTGAAACTCTCGACGTCTTGTTTGGTAAACGGGATGTTTACCCAGGCGCCGTAGTCTTGCCTAACCGTTCGGTCGGAGATACCTTTGTATGGTATAGCAAGCTGTTTAGCTACTTGTATCGATTTGCCACAGTGTGGTTAGATACAATGCGATGGCAGCCGCAGCTTGGCAGGATGGGAATGAAGGGAGAGGGCTCTTTGGCGAATTCTTTAGATCTGGGTAGAGTCTCGCTCAGTAAAGAGAGTTGTAGATTCGTAAGATCATGATAAAGTCCCCTTTACTTGATATTATATTAGTAAAGCTAACGCGCGCTACAACTAGCATAGCAGCCCGCGGAAAAGGCTCTAGAGCCCCTACTCCTAAGTTGGAGCAACAAGCAACGGATTGAGCTGCTAGAAAGCCGTTGCGCGTTAGAACAAGCAAGGGATTGAGCTTTAGAAAGCTTTAATTAGTATTAGTAAAGGCTGCTATAGACTAATTAATGCAAGCAACAGCGCGAAAGCATTAATTGTCTAAACTAATACAATACTAATAAAGAAAGGTATTATTATCGCTTAGCGCTTGTGCTAAGGAAGAAGGGGGTAAAACAAACATCTTTTGACATGTCGAATATTCACTAACGAAAGTGGGCTTCTATCATGAGTTTCAGCTCCCTTTTGGGCTGAGGGTTGAATTGCGTGCCTAAGTGGGCTTCCAGTGATTGCTGCAGCTAGCCTTTTATTATATCACGTAGGTGACGAGACAGAGATAAGGTGACCTTTATCTGGCTACCCGAGTCTCCGGTATGGTTCTTCGTCTTCTCCTACTGCTACTACGTCCAATTCAACGAGACGCCGGTTACGATTCGACGAAAAGAGAGCCGGTACAATCGATTAAAGGCATTGGGGGAGCTTGAGCTTCCGGGCGAGGATTCCACGGTAGCAGCTGATTCATCACTTGCGGTAACTGCCTCACTCGACGCATAGGACGTATAGGAATCGGGAATTGGCACCCTCCGAATGAGCCAATACTGGATCATCGGGTAAACCATATCAAACAAATGGTAGCTGTGTGGATGATCGGAGCGGGTCTCTTTATTTGTAGGTTAGCGATCTGCATCAATTGGTTCTAATAAAAGCCAGCGACCGACAAAGAGTGCCTTATTCACTTTCGGGTACGACCGGTACACGTCTTGTCTGGCAGAGTAGGGTCACCCACCCTCCGAACCATGGCAATCCTGAACTAGCGTTCCCCATGCTCTACAGAGCCCTTCCTTCTGACGGATTCCTTTTCATAACCAGACTACATCAACTACACAGACGAATGCATTAGGAGGAGCAAGAGGCATATTCTGTTCCGTACAAGTGATCCATAAGTGCATCACCTGAGGTATGGGAGGTCGGGAGCTCTTCTCGTGAGATCGATCCAAGGCGAAGGAGTAAACAGACTTAAGAAACCAACTAGCCAACTGGCTACGCCAGACCAACGTCAAAAGCAGCCTATGCCCGCTTATCTTTCTTCTTGCTGGTAGCGACCTCTTCTTCGCCGAAGTCTTCTTCCCGTTCTCGACAGCCTATTGATTGGTATGGTAACAAGGTTCACATACTTTTCCTCACATAGTACCATACATCAAGATCTGTCCCGCTGGCATAAAGGCGCGGATCCATCCTTATAGGCTTCTAGAAGTGAAAGAGCTTCCCCAAGCAAGATAGTCTTTCTTATAAAAACAGAAAGCAATCTGCCGTACTCGCCAAATTGATTACAGGCTGCCACTCTCAGTTACCGGCTCTTGAACGAAAACCTGCAAATTCGATAAGATATTCATGAACATGGATACCACCTCCAAGACTTCGTAGCTTCCCTTCCTAGACCCCTGGGAAGCCCTACATTTGCTAGTCAGTTTAAGAATTCCTAGTATTTTAAGTGGAGATCTGGTGCCCCCACACCAAGAGGTCTTTTGCTTTCGGTTTCAGCCTAATAAGAAAAGGGATTGATTGCAAGTCTAGAATCTCCTTTGAAAGTTTTATTATCTGAACTGAAAAACCAAGTCGCGAACGGATTCTAATCCTTGATTTCAACCAGGCGTTGTTTTGTCGATGCGATTGGCGATTGGGGTTTCCCCTTTTCTAGTAGTTCTCGTGTGAAGCGCCCTAGATCAAAGGGGAGATTCAAAGCAAAGTCAGATGAGAAAACGCCGATTAGGAGATGCACGAATATTTATTCGATGTCTAGTTCCACCTATAAGATTCTTTAATTTGAACCCTATAACGTCATCCCCCTTATGGGAAGAACAGCCTTCGATTTACGGGCTGAAAGCGGACATAGCAACATCCTACCGAAACATCAGACACGCGCCTTCAAGCTGCCGGATTGGCATACCTAATCGAGCATCATCTGCTATTCACCAGCAGAGCTTTGCAGCTTATTCTTCCCTCTCCAGTTGAGGAAGTTTACTAGCTCGACCAAAGGTAGGGAGAGGGAGAGGAAGGGTGCCGACAACCCTAGATATCTATTAAAAAAGGGCAGGCTAGGAGGTTCTGTTACTGAACTCGAACCCACTAAGCGGGATCCCTTGCCTGGTCTTACAGCTCAAAAAGGAGGATGAAGAATTGGGAGCCCAGTTCCTCATGCCAATAAGGGGTATTAGACCCTACCCGCAGGGAGTACGCTTGAACGGCACTATACTACCCACTAAGACCCGCTTTCTTGAGAGAGAAGCCTATGTTCTTGAGAGAGAAGCCTATGTTCTTGAGAGAGAAGCCTATGGACCCTTTCTCAATCTCAATAGGAATTGAGGGAGCTCATGGGGACTTCTAGCTACAGGACCAGTTACTAGTCCTCAAGAAAGATCAGATCACGCAGATCTTCCGCTTAAATCCACCTATGGAATATCTTGCGGAAACTACTCTCTTGACACAATTTGCATCAAAAAACACGGGGTTTATGGAATTTGTGTAGTCCGGGACAGAGACTAAATATATAGTTTCGTACCTTAGAGTTTCAATATAGGAGTCGGAAGCGAGAGATTAGAGAATAGAAAGTAAGGAACTGTCTGAAAGTTTGTCCCTTCAAAGCCAACTTCGTCTCTGAACTCAAGCCTTCCCTTTGACCCGCGTATCCTATCTGTAACCGAACCTGCGGGAAAGCCTACTGAAGAAGGAAAAGCAACCATATCTCCTTGGCAAACAAGACGGAACCGAAGCTATGTGCATAGTCTTACCCCTGCCCAATCTACTCAAAGGATTAGAGATCATGAACGAGAAAATCTCAATGAAAGACCGGAACTTACCTACGGGCTGACCTACGATCACCTATTCTTTTTTGAGTTTTTTCATGCAATGGGACTTTCGAGCAGAGACCATTGACTGGAGCAGATGAGAAAGCAGAAGAATCCAAGCCGATTTACACCAAGGGGTAAGGGGCAGGAAGGAGCCGCTTAACAAGGCACTTCCATTTCTCGCTCATCCGCTCGCAGCTAAAAAGCTATCCTTTGCTTTGATCCATTACTGGTTCCGCAGGCTCAAGCTTACTTCATTTTCCATCTCTCTATTTTTCTTTCTATTTTCTCGCCCAGCTAACCAGCAAGCTCTAACCCGGCCATCTATCTTTTGATTAACCATCCTCTCCTCTACTTATTCTCCCTTAATCTTCTTCCGAACTCTCTTTCTCTTTCCAGAGATGGAGGATCTGATAAACCAATGAGGGAACGGGGGGAAGAACAACACGGGTTTCACTGACTCACGCCCCCGAAGAAATGCAAACTGCGAGCAACATGCTCTTGCCTCATACATTCTATCCTGAGAATAGTAGCGGGCACTAAAAAGAACCCCCCATAAGTATTTAAATCCCCATTCAGAGACAAAGTTGACTTGGAAGGGACAAAGATACTTACCCCGTTCGATCCGTGCTTTTAACTGTGGCAGCGGGCAAATAGTCCTTACGTGCGGGTACTGGCCCCCTCTGGGGTGCGATATGCTCTATTTTTTTGGCAATCCATCGAAATTTCGATTAGGGCGATTCCGTTTAGTAAGATAGATGCGGATAAGGACTCCAACCTTGCTAACAAGTGAGCGAGTAGGTGGAGTTCCCCTTAGCCTCGACCAACATTCCATGCCTGGGGTTCTCCGATCTGCTTTCTTATTCGTCTCTTCGGATGAAACAAGGTTAGCATTTCTGATTGTTCGTTAATAAGAATTACAAGTAAAAGCACCTTAATTGCCCGGCTATGGCTGCTGCGGGGGATACGGGAGTACCCAACCCCGCTTGCTAGACATTTCTTTCGCTATCCTATCTAAAAGGCTGCTCGATCAAGCCGCTAAGAAAAAAAAGAACAGGTCTCTTAGAGCCTTTCTTCTTCGGCTTCGTTTCTTGCTTGAGGTGGGGGACCAAAGTGGCCGTTAGGCATCTCCGTGGAATGGAATCTCGTTCTCTACCCTTCTATTCGTGAGGCGGTGGGGCATAGGCTGAGTTAAACATGACCCATTGAAAGGGAAAAGCCATATCATATGGACAGGAGTGAGCTTCCCCCTGGCCTAACTCTTGCTGATGAACCTTACTCGCTTGCTAACTCCCTTCCCTGTAAGACCTCTGCTTGAGACTATCCTAGGATGAGAGCTGGAAGGGATAGGATTTCTGCCTTCCACGGCTAAGACGGAATTCAATTTCGAGATGCGAAGAATAGCCGTCTTTCGCCTGGGAACGGACATGAAAAAGGAATTTCTAGAATCATATGAATGTGCACCCTATGATTTCGTCAACCCTCTTCCTGATACTAGGGACATTGGCTTCTTTCTTACCTATAATATTACCAACTGCTGTTATTCCGCTAAAGCCAGGAGAGCGTCTAATGAAAGTGGAAAAATCGTCTGCTAAAGGCCCGAAAATCGTCTTCTTTCTGTTTAAGCTTCCTCCGAAAAAGAAAAAGGAGTTAGAATATTGACATTATCAATTGCCCACGTGAAAGCTTTAAAGCAAGGTTCGCAAGACAGTCAGAATCAGAAAGAGAGGTATGCCTTAAAAGAACCGTTATCCCACAGGGTTTATCCCGCTAAACAGCTCTTAGTCCGCACTTCTATCGTGCATTCTAAGACCATGCCAGCCTAAAAGAAGAAGAGTCACTCACTCCTCCGCCAAGAAGTAAAGCAACCCCTGCTGTTCTCATTGCTGCGTCGAAAGGGGTAGGGAGGGTATCTAGGGCTAAGCCCGGCAAAATGCACATAACATAATCGGATTCTTTTTCTGTATAGTAGGAGAGGTCTATCAATGACTTAAAAACGACGTTGCCTACTCACCACCTTGCTCTTATGAAAGAGGACATTCGTGAACAACCCCTAGATTCGGATTAGTGAAAATCGAAAACGCTAGATTAACGAACAGCGGTTATTAGCCTAAGAGCGCTTACTGTAAGACCGTTTCACAGCAGCGGATGTGGTTATTCCTCGAACAGCGCTTATTGCAAAGAGCCAAAGAGCCTTTTCTTCCTAAGGAGATATTCATTAAACCATTAACAGTCGAACCGACCGGAGAGAGATTGCTTCCATCACAGACCGGAGAAGGTCACTAGCCTCAAAGCCGATAAGACCCTAAGACGCGACAACAACAAAAGGCATTTTCTTTCAAAAAAGCCTAACTTGAAAACTCTTATCTACGCTATTTAGCCCGACTCCTTTCTTTCCCCATGTGGAATCAGTCCCTGCTTTGCTTTGGTTTGGCTCTTTCTGTAACAACCTACCGGGCAAGATAAGGAGGAACGAACGTCAGAAGTCCCACAGCATATTCTGGTCCATCTGCAGCCTATGTCCATCAATCCTCCTCTCTTGCGGGGTAAACGCTTTCTAAAGATGGGCATTCAATCGGAATTGATAGAGTTATAGGAAAAATCAACCTTGCCCTTGGCTTGGGTACTTTAGATAGCTATTCCGAGAAAGACGCTAGGCCCCTCGCCCTATAACGCTTCTCGGCTTTCAAGAAATTCCTACTTATGATTCCGAACTCATATCCGTAGATGCCTTATTCAGTCTTAGAGCTAAGAGTTAAGCGCTTAAATCAATTCAAGCCGTTTGGTTGCTAAATGCAAAAAAAAGAAATTTCCATTTTCCACTTAACATGAGTTAAATACAGTTAGACCTAAACGACATTCATTAGAACATAAAAATTATCTTTTCTTGTCGTCTGTTTTGCTTCAGTTTTTAAAATAGAAGCTAATCATTTTTGTTGAATTTCTGCACCAGATCCAAGTTATATAAAGTTTGTGTTCAACGCCAAAAACTTTCCATCGGAGGATTACTATGACTATATAATTGTAGGAGGTGGCACTGCCGGTTGTCCGTTGGCCGCCACCTTGTCACAGTCCTATCGAGTTCTTGTGCTTGAACGAGGTGGCGTTCCCTATGGCAACCCCAATTTGATGACCCAAGAAAGATTCTTGGCCACACTCACTGAGGTTGATACATTTGACTCCCATGCCCAAGCCGAGGATGGGGTCCCCAACGCCAGAGGACACATTCTTGGTGGCAACAGTTCCATAAATGCCGGCTTTTACAGCGGAGCAGACCAGCAATTCTATCAGAAATCGGGTGGGACCTGAGAGTTGTGAACGAGCCGTACGAGTGGGTTGAGAAGGCAGTTGTCTTTAGGCCGGAGCTTAGGAACTGGCAATCATTGGTTAGAGCCGATGTTCCTTTCCTTGGCAGTCGAGCTCCTTCGGATCCTTTTATCTTGGGCATCTCACTTGTAATGCAAAGCATTCTTTTCGATCTTGTACCCACGGCACTGAACACCAACCCAATCTCGATGATAAAAGAAAACTACAAGCAACTACATCAATCAACTACAGCTTGAGAGCGGATACAATGCACCACTGATTTTTTATATAGAGTTATTTCTCAAACCTATCTTTCTTTACTTGATACTTGATGGCACGCTCGCTCTGTAGGACTCGAATTCAATCACTGAAACCGATTAAACGCATGTTAAGAGCATACTCGCGGATGAGCAGGTCAACATGCCGATCGGTTCTTAGGGGGAGTTCCCTACTCCGCTAACGCTATGATCCGGTCAAGGCGAATGGATGTAGTGAAGTTACCATTTACTACTTAAGATATTGTGTTAGCAAGCAAGACGTGACTTCTCGCTGATGATGTTTAGTCAGGTCTAGTGCTCTCTCTCTATGAAAATAGTCGTCTGTCTCACTTCCCGAAGAGAGGGAAACCACTCCTTCTCCGTTCTTCTGCGATAAGAATGTTCCCAACGACTCGTTTGAGGCTGATATGTATAGCCGTAGTGGTTCTTCCGGGCCGAGGAGGCATTAGCACTGGTGCCTCAGAGAGGTCATCCTTGATTCGTCTAAAGGCTAGCTCTCGTCCTATACAAACTCTTCATCCTCTGTGTTGTCTTGAGCAGCGGGGCGGAATGGATCATCAGAGGGTGGAAATTTCCTCCAATCGGAATACTTGCTTTTCCATAGGGATTGCATGCCCACTTTAGGGATTAATCACTTCACGGGAGAGAACACGAGGGATGAGCGACGATCGACCTACCTAAGTTTTTACTAGTCATCATCGGCTTACCCGCTTGCTGAAACCTCCCTCCATAGCCGATGGAATGCTTGGATAGCCACTTAACTGTTCACTATACTTCCTGTATCCCCCCCCCCTCCCTATCTCTCTCGACCCATTCACCGGATTCTGTTGGGCTGGAATGCCTTCATTCCCATCCCATCTTTTATGATCTCTGGGCCTTCCCACTATGAGATATTCCCAGTGCAGAAGCATATTCATGCAGAATACTCTTCTACTTCTTTCCCCTCTCCTATAGGGGTAGGAATTCCTAGAGGAGGATATAAGGTCATTTTGTCATCAGTGGAGGAGCATGCGTGATACAGATACTCCTCTATGCGAATGTTCTGGCTTTCAAAAGACGAGTAAGGGACGGGGAGGGGGAAGGGGGAGTTTCGGGAACAAAGCCCCGGATTTAAAAGTGCAGCCCTACCCTATATATAGTATCTTTTCCCTATCTAAGCTATATCAACATAGCCAACTAGAAAACTCATCCGCTTGTCAATTAATTCTTGGTGTAATACTCACTCGAAAATGATTGGTGTCAGAATTTTTCACTGATCAGGTGTGATCAGTCTCATCCGTGTAAGAATTAGGAATTCCTCTTCCAACCTGTCCCGGAATGGGCGTTATGGCAAAGAATAAGAAGAAAACTAAAGAAGAAATTTGTCCAATAGTAACAAATGGTGCCTCCACAGGTTGACATCCGATCCAACCTAGTAGTAAGCAATCCGCCAAAAGCAACCAAAATATTCCTTGGTGAATAGGGCGAAAACTTGAACTACGCACATACATACTTTTAAAAAAAGGTAAAGCCAACAGACATATAAAAACTGGTGCTATTGCGGCTACACCTCCCGATTTGTCAGGTATACTACGAAGAATGGCATGGATCGGTAGGAAATACCATTCCGGCACAATATGAGGCGGGGTGGGCATCGGATTAGCAGGTATATAATTGTCGGGATGCCCCAAAACATTAGGAGCATAAAAAATCCAAATGGAAGAAAAGATAGCAAAAGCTACCCAACCTACTAGATCCTTTACATAAAAATAAGGGTAAAAAGAAATTTTATCCATCTCTGAATGTACCCCCAATGGATTATTTGATCCATATTGATGCAATGCGGCCAGATGAAGAAGACTGGCGCCTACTAAAATAAAGGGGAGTAAATGATGAAGACTAAAAAAACGATTTAAGGTGGCATTGTCCACGGAGAAACCGCCCCAAAGCCAAGTCACTATGGTATCCCCTACTACAGGTATGGCGCTAGCTAAGCTTGTAATTACTGTAGCTCCCCAAAAGCTCATCTGACCCCAAGGTAGTACGTATCCTGTAAAAGCTGTCACAATCATTAATAGGAAGATTACAACTCCGAGACACCGAACAAATTCCCTAGGACTGCTATAACTCGCATGATATAGACCGCGAAAAATATGAAGGTGAACCACAATGAGAAACATACTTGCCCCATTAGCATGCATATAACGGAGCAACCAACCCCCTTCAACATCTCTCATAATGTGTTCTACGCTGTTGAAAGCTAGATCCACATGAGGTGTGTAATGCATAGCTAAAAAAACGCCAGTCACTATCTGAATGACTAAACAAATACCAGCTAACGGACCGAACCCCCACCAATAACTAAGATTGCTCGGGGTTGGATAATCTATCAAATGCTGATTAAGTGTG